CATAGCTAATTACTCCTATCTTTTTTTTGTAAAGACGAGGAAACATATTCTATTTTCAATATTCTCCTATTTACTACGGCGACGAAGAATCAAACTATCACTATATTTATTCCTTTTTCTACTTCTTCTTCCAAGCGCAGGATAACCCCAAGGGGTTGTGGGTTTTTTTCTACCAATTGGGGCCCTCCCTTCACCACCCCCATGGGGATGGTCTACAGGGTTCATAACTACTCCTCTTACTACAGGACGCTTACCTAGCCAACACTTAGATCCGGCTCTACCCAAACTTTTCTGGTTCACCCCAACATTACCTACTTGTCCGACTGTTGCTGAGCAGTTTTTGGATATCAAACGGACCTCCCCAGATGGTAATTTTAATGTGGCCGATTTACCCTCTTTTGCAATCAGTTTCGCTACAGCACCCGCTGCTCTCGCTAATTGTCCACCCCTTCCAAGTGTGATTTCGATGTTATGTATCGCCGTGCCTAAGGGCATATCGGTTGAAGTAGATTCTTCTTTTTGATCAATCAAAACCCCTTCCCAAACTGTACAAGCTTCTTCCAAAGCATACGGCTTTCTGGATGTATATGATGATATCTAGACAGATGGATCTCATATGAATCGTATGATGAAGTACCACATGAGTGGATATATAGGAATCCAAATCTGCCGAATCACTCATGTTATGATCTTCTACATCCTAGGTCTCCCCGTTCCTTCATCTGGCTTATGTTCTTCATGTAGCATTCAGACCGAATGACTCTATGAAATTACGTCGATACTTCCACATATTAATATTACGGGTAACGTAGGAGACATATCTCTTTTTCCCCGGGGGTAGAATTACCACTGCTTAGCTTTCAATTCGCCTCTGACCATCAAATGAAATGTGAATAACCCGTCTTCCTCTCTTTGAAACAAGGGGCGTTTCCGGCTCTGTCGGTGCTTCAAACAATTTTGTCTTCTCCATATTACTATATCTCTAGAGTCAATAATTTTATATGAGGAACTACTGAACTCAATCACTTGCTGCCGTTACTCTTCAGTTTTCTGTTGAGGTCTATCCCGTAGAGGTACTCAAATTGGATCAGTGATCGATTTCTAGGTTTCGTTGTAAACCTAATTGGTTACTTCCAATTACGTAAATCAATGGTTCAAACCGCACTCAAAGGTAGGGCATTTCCCATTGAGATAGGAACTTCTGTACCAGAAACAATGGTATCTCCAATTATAGCCCCTCTGGGATGTAAAATATATCTCTTCTCACCATCCCCATAGTGTATGAGACAAATATATGCATTTCGATTAGGGTCGTATTCTATGGTTACGATTCTACCAGATATGTCTTTTTCATTCCGTCGAAAATCGATTTTACGGTATAGACGCTTATGACCTCCCCCTCTATGCCTTGCGGTAATGATTCCTCTGGCATTACGACCTTTACCACAACGACGCTGTCCATAGATCAAATTATTTCGTGGATTGGATTTCACTTGACTGCCGACGGCTCCATTGCGTGTGCTCGGGGTAGAAGTTTTGTATAAATGTATCGCCGTGTTATTAAGTATTTTGATTTAAGTTCTTTTCTTTCTAAGAGGTGGAATAGAATAACCCGGTTGAAGCGTAATGATCATACGTCTGTAATGCATTGTATGTCCCATAATGGGTCCCATTCTTCTACCCTTTCCCGGGAGTCGATGACTATTCATAGCTATTACCTTGACACCAAAGAAGAGTTCGACCCAATGCTTTATTTCTGTCCTAGTTGATCCTGATTCGACATTAGAAGTATATTGATTGTTCCCCAATAACCGAATACTTTTGTCTGTAAATACTGCATATTTGATTCCATCCATAAATCCATTTTCTTCCCTATGAGTTCCAGTATCGATAAGAATTCTATTTCTTACTGTTCATATGTTATGGTATGAATATATCATACTAATTCGTTATGTATGGATGATGAGATTTCATTGATACAGAGCCAATTCCAATAGACGTATTGAACGTTCCCGTTGGCGTGCATCCAGCAGGAATTGAACCTACGAATTTGCCAATTATGAGTTGGGCGCTTTAACCATTCAGCCATGGATGCGTAACGGGGATCGTCATACATCGTAAATAAACAAATTCCAATTGAAATGAAATCCTTAGGAGGAATCAATGAAGCAGGAAGCAGTGAAACGACATCCGTTAAAATCCTGGATCCTCGAATTGAGAGAGATATTGAGAGAGATCAAGAATTCTCACAATTTAGTAGATTCGTGGACCAAATTCGATTCCGTGGGATCTTTGACTCACATTTTTTTCCACCAAGAACGTTTTATGAAACTCTTTGACCCCCGAATTTGGAGTATCCTACTTTCGCGCGATTCACAGGGTTCAACAAGCAATCGATATTTCACGATCAAAGGTGTAGTACTGCTTGCAGTAGCGGTCCTTATATATCGTATTAACAATCGAAATATGGTTGAAAGAAAAAATCTCTATTTGATGGGGCTTCTTCCTATACCTATGAATTCCATTGGACCCAGAAATGAGACATTGGAAGAATCTTTTGGGTCTTCCAATATCAATAGGTTGATTGTTTCGCTCCTGTATCTTCCAAAAGGGAAAAAGATCTCTGAGAGTTGTTTCATGGATCCGAAAGAGAGTACTTGGGTTCTCCCAATAACTAAAAAGTGTATCATGCCTGAATCTAACTGGGGTTCGCGGTGGTGGAGGAACCGGATCGGAAAAAAGAGGGATTATAGTTGTAAGATATCTAATGAAACCGTAGCTGGAATTGAGATCTCATTCAAAGAGAAAGATATCAAATATCTGGAGTCTCCTTTTGTATCCTATACGGATGATCCGATCCGCAAGGACCATGATTGGGAATTGTTTGATCGTCTTTCTCCGAGGAAGAAGCGAAACATAAGTAACTTGAATTCGGGACAGCTATTCGAAATCTTAGTGAAACACTGGATTTGTTATCTCATGTCTGCTTTTCGTGAAAAAAGACCAATTGAAGTGGAGGGTTTCTTCAAACAACAAGGAGCTGGGTCAACTATTCAATCAAATGATATTGAGCATGTTTCCCATCTCCTCTCGAGAAACAAGTGGGGTATTTCTTTGCAAAATTGTGCTCAATTTCATATGTGGCAATTCCGCCAAGATCTCTTCGTTAGTTGGGGGAAGAATCCGCACGAATCGGATTTTTTGAGGAACGTATCGAGAGAGAATTGGATTTGGTTA